AGACGTGAAATATTAGCAGAAATAGAGATTTTAGGCGCAATAGAAAGGAATGCTGTAACCGGGGTGGGTGAACCCTCATAGATATCAGGTGCCCACATATATAGAGTCAAAAGAGATATGGAATCCGAAGGGGAGGGGGGTTTTCTTCGGGGCTCGAGAGATGCAATAGATAGGGCCCCACAAGTTTTGAATTCGCCGCTGGTCTATCGAGAGGGAACGAGGAATTCTCAACGAAAAAAGTGCTCTCTGAACCGAACGTGAAAGTCGTTTTCCATCAGACGGCTGTTCCCGTAACTCTACTCTCGACTTGGATTATATATCCAATAAGGTCCGCTCTCGGCCATTCCACACGCTGCCTAGCAGAGGCGTGGTTATCTGAAGTGGATTCTCTCTTTTGTAGTAGATGCCGAACCTGCTGCCCCATTGACTAAGAGGGGGGCGGGCGCAGCAGCTACATGGACCCCTTCCTTTCTGTTGTTGCCAGCGCTTTCCCGGGCCGAGCCATAATTCTTTATTAGAAAGGGCAGGCAAAGCCCGAAGGCTGCTATCCCAATAGGCCAGCGGGCGGAACGAGGAGAGGGCCCGACAATCATACCACCCCGCGGTCGAAAAAGCGTGTTCCCTTCAGATAAGACGCACCGTAGGCCATCCTCGGCCTTCTTCGTTTTCGATGAAAAAGAAAGAAAATATCGATCTCCGAAAGCCTTTTCCTTCCCCCGCCGCATCTCCCTCCCTTCGTCGAGCCTTTCCTTTAATGGTTGGGGGAAGCATTCCCTTATCTGAACTTGGCGGGCATTCTTTCCAGCCTGACTCAAATAGGAGGTGGGTTTGTTTGGTTTGAACATAGGCTCAAACATTATTTGAAGGGTCCTAGCTACGCCATGCGTTCAATAAAAAATCTGGAAAGGAAAGCAGCAGGGATGACAAAAAGAGAGCGCTTTCCTGCACTGAAAAAAAAGGACCTAAGAGAAGAGCGTCTTCTCTTAGCTTTCTTCCTCCCGCGCCCGCCGCCGTCCGGCCCGCGTTAGAGGGGAAGAAAAATGGAGAGAGAAAGAGCAGATGGATTCTATCCCCTATATCGAACACTCATTCCTATCTATTGATAGAAAGATCTTCGTCAAATACCGGACTTTTCCTTTTTTTGTTTTTTTTAGAATTCCTCATATCCAAGGCAGCTTATCACAAGCACCCCACCCCATACGACTTGTTGGGGGGCCGTTCGCCTTTTGAATCAAACAAAGTAAGTAGTAGGGGCTTCATAGCAACTTTCATTCTAAAGGAAAGCGAAGAACCCACTTTTAGTCAATAAGAGCCCTACTTCCCTCGAAAAACCTCATCACTGAAATTCAAGCGCAAACCCATTTCTTAGTCACCGGGCTGAGCGCACCTTTGGTACTTCAGTAGGGCGAGCTCTTTGATAGTGACTTCTTTCGGGGCGACGAAAGGCTACTTCAATCTAGAAAACAGCCGGAAACTCGAGAGGGTCGCCTTTGGGAGCGTTCGCCGGTAACCATCACGACAACATAAAAAGGAAGGAGTGAGGCTGACTGAATCCAATCCATAAACCCGGAAACGAAACTAAGTTCGTTCCCTTTCGTCAAGTAGGTAAAGTAGGCATACGAACCACTTTAGCTTTGCCTTAGACTCTATTGGAACAAAGCAAAGAAGGAGGCGGAATGGAGAAAGGAAAGGGACAAGGGCGGTCTTGCTTGGCGCGAAGGCTGCTGGTTCGGGGGTAGAGTACAGTACTAAAGGTCCTCGGACTTCCAGGCGGTTTTTCTTTTGGGCAGCTGTTCACCGTTGGATCTCGCCAATACAGCCCCCTATAGTTTTCGTTACCGAGATATCTTTTTTTGTTTTTTCATTGTTCCCAGGTATTTTTTGGGTAATCTGCTCCCATGCTGCAAACAGTCAAATCTGAACTTTACCTTGTCGCTCTTCTTTCTTTCCTCGCGAGCAGGAAGCACACCAGCAGCGTGCGTTGCGTGATTCTACTGTGTTTTTTTTGCACTTGACTGGGTGGACAGTTGACCGGAAGAGAACTTAGATTCGCCCGGCCAGCAGGCGGGCGGCGTGCTTATCTTGTGTGACAACACTACAGAGCGAGTGGCTCTTCTAGGCGGGCAGCTGTGTGACAATACTACAGAGAAAGCGGCGCTTTCGTGTAACATGCTATGGTCTCAACGCCCTTACGAGGTAGTGATGAGTTTCACGCGCTCTAAGCCCGGCCCGCGCGCGGTTAGGAAGATTGGCCGCAATCTGAGCGGTACCACCCACCCTACCCTACCACCTATAGGCGGCCGTCCGTCCTACAGCCGCCCGAAAAGGAACTGCAGTGATCTTGAATAGGGATCCTACAGCGATAGATAGAATCCCCATAAAAATACCACTAGATCGAGCACCAGTGATTTCGTATCCGGTCAAAATCTTGGCTAATTGATCAAAGTGGGTAGCTCCAGTAGACCCATAGATCATGGAACAAATAGGGTGGGTAGGCCCA